ACAAATTTAAATAAAGAATAAAAAATCTTTTGATTCTTAATGAGTTTTGTTTTATCTCTTTTGTAAAGGGTTCGGTTAATAAAAAAAGTGAAGATAGAAATCAAATTATCTATTTTTAATTATTCTGAATCTTTGCACAATACTTTAAATATTGCAAAGTAAAAAATAAAAATGGGCCAATAACAAAATTCCTAGTGAAAAAAGAAACTTTTTTATATGTTTTTAGTAATAACTAATATTTAATTAATAAAATAATAAATAAATTCAATTAAATTTTATTATAAAAACGAAAATTTTTGTAAAAAAAAAATTTAATTATTTTTAAATTTAATTTTTTACAATTATAAAAAAAAATTATGTATTGTATAGAGTGAGGATAAATAATTACAGCAAAACTAAGAACATTCCTTTATTTTGACATGAGTCATCAAAAACAATTCATATGCCATGAACAAAAAAAAAAAAGAATTTGATTATTCCATTCAGAAACATTAGTTCATTTTTGAACTAATTGATTATCTTCTATTACAATAAAAAGAGATCTATGTTTGGCAAAATTTAGAAAAAGGGTTATAATAGTCAATGTTTTACTTTAGATAGAAAACAAAAAGGGGAAATTAAGATAGATAAGATATATGACTAATTAAATAAAAATTCGTTTTGATTTAGAGAAGAAAAGAAGAAATGAAATGTCTTTCACATCCAACTATAGCAATGAAAAAACTATACTAGTTGTATGGCAGTTCCAAAAAAGCGCACTTCGATATCAAAAAAAATTATTCGGAAGAATTTTTGGAAAAAGAGGGGATATTGGAAAGCATTGAAAGCTTTTTCATTAGCGAAATCCATTTTTACAGGGAACTCTAAAAGTTTTGTAACAAATACAAAACAGAATTAGCTCGATTCAAAGAATCTTTTTTAATACTAATCTAATATATCTAATATAGAAGATTAAATATTTAAATATTCAAAAAAATAGAATTATCTATATATATAATTATCTATATAATAGATTAAATATTAAAAAAAATAGAATTATCTATATATATAATTATCTATATAATAGAATTATATAGATATATAGAATTCTATAGATATATATTGAAATTCTATAGATATATATTGAAATTATATAGATATTATATAGATATATATTGAATAGAATACCATTCTATATATATATCGAATTTTTTTTTTTCATTCCTGGATTGAAGTCAGAACTATCTAGTGCCAACAGTCCTTTTTTGAAAGAAAAAGTATAAACTAACAAAAATACATTCTCCTGTTAAAACTGATACTTGAAACGAAAAAAGAACGAGAATCAAAATTTGTATTGAAATTGAAATGTTCCATTTTTATTAAAAAAAAAAAATTTTATATTTACAATAATATAATTTTTTTATATTTATCATTTTTATTTATAATAATAAATGAAATTCATACATATATATATAACATATATATAAATATAAATAGAAAATTATTCTATTTAAAACATATTATTCAAAATTGACAAAACTGATTCGATTCTAATTCTATATCTATATGAATTTATATATTATAATAAATCCAAATTTATTATATATATAAATTTATTAATATATATAAATTTATTAATATATTATTATATAAATTTTTTAATATATTATTAATATATATATAATAGAATTCTTAAAATATTTAAATAGAATAGAATTCTTTAAATTCTTTAATGTTTAGTAATAAAATATTGCACTTTAATTGATTCTTTCAATCTCGACGATTGACTAAAAATCGGTTATTATGATTTTGAGTAAGCCGCTATGGTGAAATTGGTAGACACGCTGCTCTTAGGAAGCAGTGCTAGAGCATCTCGGTTCGAGTCCGAGTGGCGGCATGATAATCTTATCTTCGAAAAAGAATAAGTCCTATAATGAATTCAATTCCCGATTTCTATTCCGAGTATTGTATTGAGACCTTATATATATAAATATGATATTTTCAACTTTAGAGCATATATTAACTCATATATCCTTTTCGGTCGTATCAATTATAATTTCAATTCATTTGATAACCTTATTAGTCAATGAAATCGTGGGATTATATGATTCGTCCAAAAAAGGCATGATAATAACCTTTTTCTGTATAACGGGATTGTTAGTTACTCGTTGGTTTTTTTCGGGCCATTTACCATTTAGTGATTTATATGAATCATTAATCTTTCTTTCATGGAGTTTTTCCATTTTATATATGGTTCCTTGTTTTAAAAAGCATAAAAACCATTTAAGTACAATAATTGCACCAAGTGTTATTTTTACCCAAGGCTTTGCTACTTCGGGTCTTTTAAAGGAAATGCATCAATCCACAATATTAGTACCCGCTCTACAATCCCATTGGTTAATGATGCACGTAAGTATGATGATATTAGGCTATGCAACTCTTTTATGTGGATCATTATTATCAGTAGCTATTTTAGTTATTACATTTCGAGAACTCATACAAATTTTTGGTAAAAGCAATAATTTGTATTTTTTAAATGAATCATTTTCTTTTGCTGAAATCAAATACATGAATATGAATGAAAGAAATAATGTTTTACAAAAAACTTCTTTTTCTAGAAATTATTATAGGTCTCAATTTATTCAACAATTGGATCGTTGGGGTTACCGTATTATTAGTTTAGGTTTTATCTTTTTAACGATAGGTATTCTTTCAGGAGCAGTATGGGCTAATGAGGCATGGGGGTCGTATTGGAATTGGGATCCAAAGGAAACTTGGGCCTTTATTACTTGGACCATATTCGCTATTTATTTACATACTAGAAAAAATAAAAAATTGGAAGATGTAAATTCTTCAATAGTGGCCTCTATGGGCTTTCTTATAATTTGGATATGTTATTTGGGAATCAATCTATTAGGAATAGGCCTACATAGTTATGGTTCATTTTCATCTAATTGAATTAAAGTGAGTAAAGAACCTGACAAATACAAATATGGAAAGTGTATATATGAAAACTTCCCATAAATCGTCGAGAACCCTTTAAATCAAGTAATATAGTGATTCAAGGGGTTCTCACAAACAACAAAATATTCGATTACAATTCAAATTCATTTTTTTATTAAGTTAATCCAAATCCAACGGAAAAAATCTTTTTTTTTTTTATTAATTTATTCACAAAAACTATCTATAAAAAATGAGATAGAATAGCTTCAACTTTATCAACCGAGAATGAGAAAATGAAATCCGGATAAATACCAATAGCTATTACGGGTATAAGGATAGAAATCGAAATAAATAATTCTCGTGGACCAGAATCGAAAAAATAAGAGTTTGGTGTATTAAAAAGCTTGTATCCATAGAACATCTGCCGTAACATGGATAATGAATAAATAGGAGTTAATATCATTCCAATTGCTGTTACAAAAGTAATAAGTATTTTTGTCATTAAAAGATATTTTTGACTGGTAATTATTCCAAAAAAAACGATCAATTCTGCAATAAAACCGCTCATGCCCGGCAATGCAAGAGAAGCCATCGATAAGATAGTGAAAACCGTAAATATTTTTGGCATTGGTATAGCCATTCCGCCCATTTCGTCGAGATAAAGAAGACGTAGTCTATCATAACTAGTTCCCGCCAAGAAAAAAAGCGCAGCGCCAATAAATCCATGAGAGATTATTTGTAAAATAGCCCCGTTGAGCCCTGTATCGCTTATAGAACCAATTCCTATAATTAGGAAACCCATATGAGATACCGAGGAATAAGCTATTCTTTTTTTTAAATTACGTTGACCAAGAGATGTTGAAGCTGCATAGATTATTTGAATTGAACCTAATAGCATTAACCAGGGGCAAAATATAGAATGAGCGTGGGATAATAATTCCATATTAATTCGAACCAACCCATACGCTCCCATTTTTAATAAGATTCCGGCTAAAAGCATACAAGTGCTGTAATGTGCCTCTCCGTGGGTGTCTGGTAACCATGTATGTAAGGGTATAATCGGCAATTTGACAGCAAAAGCAATAAGAAATCCCATATAGAATATTATTTCCAGTGCCACCGGATACGATTGATTAGTTAATGTTTCAAAATTTAATGTTGGTTCATTAGAACCATATAAACCTATACCCAGAATTCCCATTAATAAAAAAACAGAACTTCCCGCAGTGTACAAAATAAACTTTGTAGCTGAATACAAACGTTTCTTTCCCCCCCACATGGATAAAAGTAGATAAACGGGAATTAATTCTAATTCCCACATGATGAAAAAAAGTAAAATGTCTCGAGAAGAAAATGGTCCTATTTGACCGCTATACATTGCTAACATGAGGAAATGGAATAATTTGGATTCTCGAGTAACCGGCTGAGCCGCTAAAGTAGCTAAAGTGGTGATAAATCCCGTCAGTAAAATAGGTCCTAGAGAGAGTCCATCTATTCCGAATCTCCAGTAAAAATCAAAAAAATGGATCCATTTATAATTCTCTGTCAGTTGGATTAGTGGATCATCCAATCGGAAATGATAACAAAATGCATAGGTTGTTAGAAGGAGATCTATTAAGCATATACAGATAGTATACCACCTTATTATCTTATTTCCTCTATGAGGAAATAAAAAAATAAAAGAACCCCCAGCTATTGGCAAAACTACAATTATTGTTAACCAAGGAAAATAATTCGTGATAAAAATAAGATACACTTGAGCCAGAAAAACCCGCGCTCAAAATATTTTCTATTTTGAGCGCGGGTTTTTCCCAGTAAAAAAAATGTATTCGTGTGGTGTTTTTTGAAACGTATCAATAAGCTAGACCCATGCTTCGAGTTGTTTCATGCCATAAATAAACTCGAACACTTAAGAAATCCGTCGGACAGGCGGATTCACACCTCTTACAACCAACACAGTCCTCTGTTCTTGGGGCAGAAGCAATTTGCTTAGCTTTACACCCGTCCCAAGGTATCATTTCTAATACATCTGTCGGGCAAGCTCGGACACATTGAGTACATCCTATACATGTATCATAAATCTTTACGGAATGTGACATTGGATCTATAGTAATCTTTGAACATCAAAAATAAAAAATTTTCGATCTAGTAAACTCATAAATGAATCCTATATTTAGACACCAGATGAATCAATGATTTGTCAGAATTTTTTTAATAAAAATCGACTTCTAGATCAATTCATAAGAAGAGAATAGAACCAAGATACTTTGATTTCTTATATTTTCTCGCAAACATGATCATAAGTTGTGTAACATACATGCTAATTTGAATTGATGAATATTACCCTATTCTATATTATACTTTTTTTTATGATTAATTATGATTAATACTATTTATTCAACAAATTCGATTGATTGATACGGGTTGATTTTCGGTTACGATAAATTGAGGAAACAATAGCCGGTCCGATAGCTGCTTCAGCTGCTGCAACAGCTATAACAAAAATTGAAAAAATATTTCCTTTTAATTGGCGACTATCAAAAAAATCAGAAAAGGTTACGAGATTTATATTAACTGCATTCAGTATAAGTTCAAGACACATAAGGGCTCTAACCATATTTCGACTCGTGATCAATCCATAGATACCTATAGAAAATAAATAGGCACTCAAAACAAGTACATGTTCGAGCATCATTGACCAACTCCTTATCAATTTTGATTCATTTCAATATGAACAACAATTCAACGGATTCGATTGACTAAAGAATATAACAAGTCTGCAACAAAACAAAATAATAAATATATCGGCAATATTCATAATAAAAAAAAAGATTTTCTACATAAATACTGTTTCACGTTCACATAGAATTCAACGGAAATAAATGTGATAAAATCGAACAAAATAGAATTTTTATTTAGATTGCCAGTTCTAAAGATTTCTTACTGGCGAGCCACGACAATTGCACCTATCAAAGCAGCTAAAAGAATTATTGAAATGAGTTCAAATGGAAGAAAAAAATCTGTTGATAAATGAATTCCAATTTGTTGACTAGTATTTATCAAATCTTGTTCTATAATCTGATTTGGTCTTGTAGTCCAAATAATCCCGTACCATGATGTATCTGGAATAGTAGTTATTAGTGAAACAAAAATACTTGTACAAACCATCAAAGTAATTCCATCCCCAACGGTCCAAAGATGAAAATCATGGTAATATTCTGAACCATTCATAAACATCACAGCAAATATGATTAAAACATTTATAGCTCCCACGTAAATAAGTAGCTGTGATGCAGCTACAAAATGGGAGTTTGATAAAATATACAATAAAGATATACAAACAAGAACCAGTCCCAACGAAAAAGCAGAAAAAATTGGGTTGGTAAGTAATACGACTCCTAGACTTCCTAATACAAGACCCGATCCCAGAAAGACTAAAAGAAAATCATGTAGCGGTTCAGGCAAATCCATTATATGTAAATGTAAAATAAGAGATAAATAAATCGAAACTTCATGACCTTATTGATATGACCAGGAAAAAAAATTATATACTAAAATTCTCTCCGCATTGAATTTAATCCTAAGAAGTGTGAATTGTTATAGGTACAGTTACCAATGTTATTCCATTTTTTATACGAAAGAGTAATTTGAAACTATACTAAAACGAAAGTAAAGTATAAAGTATATATTTATTTAATATTTATATAATTTATATAATATAGAATATTTCTAATACAATATCTAATATAATATTTATTCATTTTTTTTTTTATAATATTTTGTTTTATATTATCCAAATTAGATTATTCTATTTTTTTTATTTTCTTTATATATTTCTTTATTTTCTTTATATATATATTCTATTTTATATTTATATTTGATTTTTATATTTATATATTATATATATTATAATATATATTATATTTATATATTATATATATAGAGAGTATTATTTGATTTTAATTCTATTATAATTCTATTTTATTTTTATATTTATATATTATATATATAGAGTATTATTTGATTTTAATTCTATTATATTCTATTATTTTCTTTTTTTATTTTCTTTTTATTTTATAAGTAGAAGAATTTTTTTTTGAACTATATTATAAATTCAAATTAAATAATTTTATTTTATTTGAATTGTTCGAATTGTATAATCATCAATTACTGACATTGGTAAACGGCCCAAAGCAATTTGATTATAATTCAATTCGTGACGATCATAAGTCGAAAGTTCATATTCTTCAGTCATTGATAAACAATTTGTTGGACAATACTCAATACAGTTACCACAAAATATACAGATTCCGAAATCAATACTGTAATTAAGCAATCGTTTCTTTCGAATATCAATTTCCAGTTTCCAATCAACAACAGGTAGATCTATAGGACATACACGAACACATACTTCACAGGCAATGCATTTATCAAATTCAAAATGGATTCGACCACGAAAACGTTCCGATGTGATTATTTTTTCATAAGGATATTGAATAGTTACAGGTAAACGATTTGCATGAGATAAGGTAATCATGAAACTTTGACCAATGTACCTTGCAGCTCGGACTGTTTGTTGACCATAATTCATGAACCCAGTTACCATAAGGAACATATCGTGAATATCTATGAATATTTTTGTTTTATTTCTTTCTCTTGTTTGAGACAGTTTATGAATACAGAAGATCCATCTTTTTTCTTATAGTGAAAACAGTTGAGATGAAGTTGTTAATAATAGATTACCGAGAGAAATAGGCAAAAGAAACTTCCACCCAAGGTTTAATAATTGATCCATTCTTAGCCTAGGCAAAGTCCATCTTGTTGTGATAGAAACGAATAAGAACAAATAAGTTTTAACTAGTGTAATAAAGATGCCAATTGTAGTTCCAAAAACTCCATATGTTTTATTTATTTCAAAAAAGTCAGAAACGAATATGTACGGAATAGAGATATTCGAACCGCCCAAGTAAAGAATTGTTACAAATAATGAAGAAATTAATAGGTTTAAATAGGAAGCAACGTAAAATAAACCAAATTTGATACCCGAATATTCGGTTTGATAACCTGCTACTAATTCTTCTTCCGCTTCTGGTAAATCAAAAGGTAATCTTTCACATTCCGCTAGGGAAGAAATTAGAAAAACAACGAAACCCATAGGTTGACGCCACAAATTCCACCCCCCAAAACCATATTTTGATTGCGCATCAACTATATCAACTGTACTTAAACTGTTAGATAATCCTAGTCGGTGATAACATTACTGTTCCCATCTCTATTACAGAACCGTACATGAGATTTTCACCTCATACGGCTCCTCGAAAGCCTAAAAAAATCTAAGGACCGGGCCGATTTTTTATCTCTTGATATATCCCTAAGATAGATAAGATTCAAATTTATCGGACGGTTCTGAATTAGACCAATTGAATTCTGTCTGTTCTAATAAATAATTAAATAATAAAGAGAAATCTATTTTATTTTAATAAAAGATACAAAAGGTACTTCTGAATTAATCTCATCCCTTAAAAATCCAAATTTGAATTTGTTGAGTAATAACTGAATTCTTCAATAAAATACTCTTTTAGAATTATCAATAACCCCATCGTTTTCGATTACGAAAAATAATTACACATTAGTTTATCAGTTATGACATGAATTCTATCTCCATGAATATGGATATAAGAAATAAAAAAAAGGGGGGGGGATCGCTTTTTTTTTATTTTTTGTTTTTCGTTCCTATTCTTCTTTTTTTGTGCAAGTAAAAAGGGACTTAAATAAAATTAAAGGATTATTTCGTTCCTGATAGTCATTTATTTAATCAGTGGATGGGAGTATACTCTGGATCGGAGTTGTGGGGAGTACTGCCTGATTTTTTCTACCAACTTAAAGCCCCAATTATAATTCTTTTTCTATTTTGCGTAAATGCTCTTTTGGATAATTTAATTTACAAAATCTGCTTTACTAATCCTTTGTGTATCTTGGTGTTTCTAACCATCCATTCATTTTTTTATTAACCCCCTTATTTATGTTAATACATGTATGATAATTCATACAAATAATAGCGAAAACTCAAAAAGGTTGGTCTTTTGAGCCCGCTTCAAGACAGGATGACTAATCACCCAATCTTGGGGTAAACGGCCTCTTCGGCTTAGAATTTGTTTTTTTTTTTTTCACTTAATTCTTATACATAGAAAATGAGACTCCTTTTTTTTACTGCAATTTCAAATCATCATACTATCTATTAACTATAAACTAATATTAACTATAAAGTAATATAGTATTCATAAATAATATTCAATAGAAGCTGTTTTATTTCACTCATATAACTATCTGATTTTGTTTTTCTGAATTGCGAAAAAGAATAATGAAAATGAGGATATCTATTCAATTTATTCTTTCCCTTTCCTATAAAATACTATAAAGAGAGGAGCATAGCAATAGCATCGAAAAGTTTCTGTCTCAACGAATCGCACGCAGAGATATTGATAACACACATAAAGTTAATGGTATTTCATAACTAATCGATTGAGCAGCAGCTCGTAGACCACCCAAAAAGGAATATTTATTATTCGACCCATATCCTGACATGAGAAGTCCAATGGGAGCAATACTCGAAATAGCAATCCATAAAAAAACACCGATATTGAGATCAGATAAAACAAAGTTATAGCTAAAAGGAATTACTGAATAGCTTATTAGAATTGATATGACTGATATGGATGGTCCGATACTGAATAAACGAATATCTCCCCTAGATGGAATAAGATTCTCTTTGAAAAGTAGTTTTGTTCCGTCGGCTAGAGCTTGAAGAACTCCAAAAGGCCCGGCGTATTCAGGTCCAATACGCTGTTGTATCTCTGCGGATATTTCTCTTTCTAACCATACAATTGCTAATACACTTATTGTGATTCCCAATACAAGAATAAAAATAGGAGCAAGTATCCATAGAATTCCATAGACCTCCTTAAAAAATTCCAATTTGGAAAAAAAATGGATATCTTGTACTTCTGTTGTATCAATTATCATTTCAACGATCAACTTCTCCCATAATGATATCTATGCTACCTAGTATTGTCATAATATCGGCCAATTTCATTCTTTTAACTAATTGAGGAAGAATTTGCAAATTGATAAAACCCGGTGGACGAATTTTCCATCTCCAAGGAAAACCATTCTGATCGCCTATTAGAAAAATTCCTAATTCTCCCTTTGGGGCCTCAACTCTTACATAAAGCTCTTGTTTTGGCAATTCAAAAGTCGGAGACGGTTTTTTACTAATGAATCGATATTCAAAATCATTCCATTCTGGATCCTTTTCTCTATCAAAGCAGCGGATTTCTAAATTCTCATACGGCCCGCCGGGAATTCCTTCCAAAGCCTGTTGAATAATTTTTATGGATTCCATCATTTCACCAATTCGAACTAAATAACGAGCTAATGAATCTCCTTCTTTTTGCCATTGAACTTCCCAATCAAATTCCTCGTAACACTCATAATTATCAACTTTACGTAGATCCCATTGTATTCCGGAAGCCCGAAGCATAGGTCCTGATAAACCCCAATTTATTACCGCCTCTCCACCAACAACGCCTACTCCTTCAACCCGTTCTAAAAAAATGGGATTTCGCGTAATAAGTTTTTGATATTCAACAACCCTTGTTAAAAAATAATCGCAGAAATCAAAACATTTATCTATCCAACCATGAGGTAGATCAGCCGCTACCCCCCCGATACGAAAAAAATTATGCATCATTCTCATACCTGTCGCAGCTTCGAATAGATCATATATTAATTCTCTTTCTCTGAAAATATAGAAGAAAGGAGTTTGTGCACCAATATCTGCCATAAAAGGTCCCAGCCATAGTAGGTGAGAAGCTATACGACTCAACTCTAACATAATTACTCGAATATAGCTGGCTCTTTTAGGTACTTGAATATTTCCCAACTGTTCCGGTCCGTTTACGGTTATTGCTTCTGTGAACATAGTTGCTAAATAATCCCAACGTGTTACATAAGGCAGATATTGTATAATTGTTCTGTTTTCCGCAATTTTTTCCATCCCTCTGTGTAAATAACCCAATATTGGTTCACAATCAATAACATCCTCACCATCCAGAGTAACAATAAGTCGAAGAACACCATGCATTGATGGGTGGTGAGGGCCCATATTGACTATCATGAGGCCTTTTCTTGTAGCTGTGACATTCATAGGTTTTTCCTCGATTCATTCTTCAATGAATCGCTTAAAAAAAAAAAAAAAAAAAGTTCATAAAAATTCAAGATCTAATAAATCGAATAATTGAAAATGACTCTTCAAATTAACGAATTTGTGATTCCCGAATATCCAACTGATTAATTAATTTTTTATAACGTATTCCATTTTTCTTTGATAAATAAGACAGTAGTCGTTGCCGTTTTCCCAGAATTTTACGTAAACCTCTTTGAGATAAATAGTCTTTTCGGTGCAATTCAAAATGTGAAGTAAGTCTTCGTATCTTATTGGTGAAATTGAATACTTGAAATTCAACCGATCCCGGGTTTTCTTCTTTTTTTTCTTGTGAAATAACCGGTATAAATGAGTTTTTTACCATAAAATAAAATTAAAGCTTCCCTCTACCCCTCTTTTTTTTATAGATATTTTTATTGATCAGTAATAGTAATGATACTCATTTTGAATTTTTTATATAAATCTTTATTTCCTTAAGAATTCCTTATTTTTCAAATTAAATTAATTATTATTAATCAATTCAAATAGATAAAAAAATACTATATTTATGGATTTAGCGAATAAAAAATGTATACTTTAAAAAAAAAAGAATATGATTTTGTTGATTCATTTTTCAATCTAATGTATACATCATTGAATTAGTATGAATGCCACAATGTGTGTCCGCATTTATGTCTATATTCCATTTGTCTTCGCATACCAGATATATTATGTTAAATAGAAGACAAATGTAGATTAAGAAATTTTCAATCGAGGATACATATGTATTCTTACTATACTGAAGCGGCTTCCATTATGGGTATCAAACCAATAGCGATTTATACAAGCTAAATCTTCTAATCGATAATTTGGCCAAAGAAAATATTTTAAATTCATTATTTTTTTTTTTTCTCTATCAAGATCTTTCTTTTTAGCCAAAACTTCACAGCAATTATTTACTTTATTCTCATTGTAAAATATTGTGTTTGTATGGACACTATTTTTATTCCTAGGATTTAAACAAATTAGAATTCTCAATTCTCTACGACGTCTAGCAGATAAAATATTTTCAGGAACAAGCAAATCATAATGATTTTTTTCTTTATTTTCTGTTATCTTTTGATCTCTTCTTCTTGTAATGTATTTATCAAAATTTTTCTTATCAACATTACTTTTTTCTTGGTATCTTTGATTAATTTGGCGCTTACTCTTATGAATCAACGAAAGTGCTGTGGTTTGATACATAAAAAATTTTTCATTGTTTTTTCTAGACAGGCGAACTGGTTCGATAATAAATATTCCTTTTTTCATCAATTCCTTATTTTTCATCAATCCTGGAAGAGTGAAATCCTTCTGATTATGAATCACCATAATATCTAGACTTAGTTCTCCCCTTTGAATAGAGGCTATAGCAATTTCTTTTAGATTTTTCAATCTAATTAGGAGACAATATACTTTGACATTATTAAGTATTCTTTGATTAAAGGAATCCTTCCAGTTCAAATGAAAACCAAAATACTTTCTTAGTAAGAAATTTAGTTCTGCCTCTATCTTATTCTTGTATTTATTTTTCGTTATATCCTTAGCACCCTTTTTCCTGTCCGATCCTGCATAATTTTCTTCAATATCTTTTTCTTGGTTTGAGAGAGATGATTCAAGATCTACTTGACCCACGTATTCTGCTTTTGATCGATTTCGAGTCTCTAACTCGAATTCAAGAGATTTTTTTTTTTTCGATGGTCTAAAAATATCTATTATTTTTTTCTTACCAATAATGTTTTTCTTTTCACTAACATTTTGATTTCCATTAAAATGGAAAAAAAGTAATTTGATTGGTATGATCCACGGGTTACTCATATATGCATTATAAAATATCACAAATTTTGAAAAGAACCAAAATTCCAGATTTGATACCGAACAATTTAGTATTTCTACATTCATTCCGATCCAATCAAAATACTTTCTATCCAGATTTTTTTCCATATCTATAATAGCATCTTCTGCTATATAATTCTTGATAGAGATATCCTCCGTTATATCCATTTTTTTTTTTTTACATGTGTTGTAATTATAAGAAATCGTTTGCTTTTTATTTGCTTGGAATGGTGATCTATATCCATAAATATATGAGTCTTTCTTATCTGCATAATTAATAGATTTATATGATAAACGATCATATCCATATTGTTTTTTAATTTTTTTTTTTTTTGTTAATGAGTCTATTTTTGTTAATGAGTCTACTTCTTGTTTTTTGTAAAGAATTAATCGGCTTTTTTCATATGAATCAAAATTGGTTAAATCTTTTTTTTGAGCCACACGACGTTCATTGATTCTATTTCTCCAATTTTGTGGTACTAATCTAGACCATCTGTTCTCAGATAAGTCATATTGATAATGACCCTTTAACCAATTTGTCCATTGATTCATTGCAGAATAGGGAGGTTTCTTATGTCTTAATTTGGCATGAAATATTCCTTGTACTTCAAAAAAAGAATCCTTTATTTCATTCTTAAGAAAAAAAAATCTTCCATGATATTCAAAAAAAGATCTTAACTTATACTTATATACGTTAATAACTTGAGTTTGTGATAATTTAAAAAATACATATGCCTGTGACAAAGAGGATATGTCACAAGAATTCTGTGAATTCGTATTCGTAGTATTATAAGATTTGTGTATAATCGAAATAAAGTTAATTATACTTTGATTTGTTTTATGAGTTTTTTCTGCATTTGCTTCATTATTGTAAACGGATTTATTTATAATTTTTTTTGTAGATTCCAGAAAAAGTTGTACATTGGTGCTAGGAATACTAATGATATATAGAAAGATATCTATGTATATTCTTTCCATGAAAAATTGAAAAAAAGAATGCGATTTACGGGTTAATCGAACATTTCGTCTTTGTATTATCTGCAAAATATTTTTTTGTGATTCTAATCTTTTAGCATCATAAGTTGTTTTGTTCGAATGAATATTTCTCTCTGAAGTTAGAAACCCCCTTTTCTTTTCTTTTGTTATTTTTTCTATTTGCTTTAGGATTGTCTTTGTTTTAACATTCAGATCTTTTATTTTTTTTTCTGTCAATGAATAATTTGTCCAATTAATAGATTGAATTGGAATGGGTGATTCGGAAATCATTGGATTATTCTTACTGATTGTTGAAGCTTTTTTGCTTTTACTCAATTCATAAATATTTTTGAATCTAAATAAAAAAAAAGAATTTGAGATTTTTTTTATTTTTTCCTTTACAAATAGAATACTATTGAGAATACTTTTGATGATCCATTTTGATGTTTCTTTTGAGATATTTAGAAAGAATTTTGTTCTTTCATTTAAAACTTTTAGAACTATAAAAAAAGAATTTTTCAATTTTTTCATTTTTTTTTTGAGTTCTTTAAAAATGGGATCAAAAAATGAAAGTCGATTTCGGGGATAACTAGAAAAGGGCAATTCGACTTCCATTCCCCAAATTGTTAAAAAGCAAAAGTTCTTTTTTTTTACTTTTTTTTTCATTAGATCTTTTTCCTTTTCAGTGGATCGTATCTTAGATATGTGCCAAGGTTTCAGACGAAAAGGAAATAAGATCTTTATCTGAATACCGTCAGTTAGCCATTTTTTTGGAAATTCTGTTTCGGATAATTGAACGCCATTATAAGTGCATTTAATATGCATTTCTCTATTCCAATCCCTAAAATCTTCTGACCATTCGGGAAATTGAAATAATAATATACGAACGAGATTTTTAGTTATTATTAATGTAGGCAATATAATATATTTTCTAAGAATCGATTGGGTTATTAATAAAAAACCTCTTATTACTTGAGCAAATATAATGCTGTCCCAGGCTTCTCCTATTTCGATACGTCTTTTCT